CCGGGTGTCGCCTGAATCACCAAAAAACTCGAAATCATAATCGATTTATTGGATTGGTTTCTCAATAGTGTTCGGTAGAACCCCCTTTTGACTCTGCGACATTAATTCCACTATTATTAGTGAGTAATAATGGAATAATTCCTTCGTATTTATAGAGATTAGGGGACATAATGCACATGGATATAGTAAGTCTCGCTTGGGCTGCTTTAATGGTAGTCTTTACATTTTCCCTTTCACTCGTAGTGTGGGGAAGAAGTGGGCTTTAGAAGTACTACTAATTCAATTGAGTTCAGGAATCAAACCCGCTTGTTTTATAGATCGTTCTGCAACGCATTTTGAACTATTAAAAATAAAAACTCTGAATTTGGAATCCCATTGGATTCCAATGGAGTAATCTATGATAGGAATCATACTCTTTCAATCCAAGAGATATTTCATTGATTCCCGTCTTTGGACTTCGAAAAGAAAGGGATTCAGATGATTCGAAATTGATTCCAACCTAAAATTCTTCCGAAATTTGATATTTCAATCAATGGGAGTGGGCTCTTACTATCTTTATAGATGGATACTAAGGAAGACCGGACCTTTTTCTTTTTTATTTATTTCCCTCTTGACTCTTCAAAAAAGAAGTTGTTTTGTTAAGCGTATACGCACTTTCTATAAGTAATGATATAGTGGTTGTTTAAGGAGAGACTGGGCAATAATAAGATCTTGCCTCGGGCGAGTTACATATCGGGCATTTACCCTTTGGTTTCTATTCTAATTTTAGAAAGGCGGTTTATGCTTTATCGCTTTATTTGATATGGCGTTAAAAATAGGTGAGGTTTCCCCTTACTTATTAGTAAGGGGAATTAGAATCCTAAAATAAGAATTATTTCAGATTGAGCGGAACAAATAGATGTAGCAAATTGGGTCTTATGTCTATTCCATAGAATATATGGAAATGGAATTAATATACACATATAGGAAGAGAATATTGTAGATTGATATATAGAAACTTAAGCGTTTAGCTTTATTCTAGATTACAACTTTATAGACTAAGAGATAGAATGGTAGAAAAATGCATTTTCTACCATACTATCTATCTCTTAGATAATTTCCGATTATAGTGCGCTCATTTCATTTAAGTTAAGACGTGAAATTGAATCCCTTTCATTTTACTTCGTAAATTTTTGATAAGAACTTGGAAGGAAAGTTTGATTCAAATTCATTTGAAAATTCAATTGAATTAATCATTTTGACTGACTGTTTTTACGTAAATGATAAGTAGAAAAGCGGTAGGAACTAGAATGAATAGTGCAGTAGCAATAAATGCAAGAATATTTACTTCCATAATCTCATCAGTTTTTTACTTCGCAATAACTCGGGATTTAATCCCCTAGAGATGATAAATCTTTCGTCTATCATCTGTAAATTCAATGAATGAATTACCTCTCGATGATCTTGAACCGGATCACTATCATGAATAACAATATCTGATCTATCAAATCAACCCGTCGTCAAGACTTGAATAGTATAACATAGGAAGTTCTTTTATCCATACTGAATCAAAATTTTGATTCCTAACTCAATTACTCCAAAATGATATTTATCATCCGTTTCCTTGTTTTTTCTATAACCCACCTTGCGTCTTCCTTCTTCTGATGAAGGATCATCAGATTGCCTTTCCACTTCAATTAATTACATAGTTCCAAACCTAACAAACAAAAAAAGCGAGGTGGAAAAATAGGAAAGCAAAAAGAAATCAAGACTCCTTTTTGCTTTGGGAATGTAAGTATATCCCTCGACATTCTTTACTAGTTCATAGAAAGGGAAAAATGGATTTTTGTATTTATTGGATCCGTCGGGACTGGCGGGGCTCGAACCCGCAGCTTCCGCCTTGACAGGGCGGTGCTCTAACCGATTGAACTACAATCCCAGGGAAATAAGGGATCTGGCAGAAATTTGGATTCTTTTTTATCTTCGTATGGGGTCTTTCTAAAGGACAAGGGTTTTTATACTATCTCATGGTAGATTGATGCGGTTTATTGGGCCGAGCTGGATTTGAACCAGCGTAGACATATTGCCAACGAATTTACAGTCCGTCCCCATTAACCGCTCGGGCATCGACCCAGGAAGAATCCATTAAATTTTTTTTTTATAGGCTTATTGGTAATCCATGATCAACTTCCTTTCGTAGTACCCTACCCCCAGGGGAATTCGAATCCCCGCTGCCTCCTTGAAAGAGAGATGTCCTAAACCACTAGACGATGGGGGCCAACTTGACCAACCGCCCTCATACTATGATCATAGTATGATCCGTTTTTTGAAATTGTCAATATAATGGAATGATCAGATCCGAGGGATCTTTCCGTTTTTCATAATTGTATAGAATTTTTTGATTCGTCATTCATATTTATGAATCGTTCATTAGAATCAGCATTCTCTATATAAATAGAAATCTGGCAGGATCAAGAAGTTATCAAAAATTTTGTTTAAAACTTTTAGTTCAAGGGGACAA